TTGACGAGTAAGGACGGGCCTGTCTAGCCTTTCGACAACTAGTGAGTGAACCCCAATGCAACATTCTTCTCTTCGACTCGCCTTGCTACACACATAGCATCCCGTTCTACGACTGAGAACCACTTCTAGATGCACGATTCCACCAAATCCTCCTTTTCGATGCTAGCTGGAATGATTGTGAAGGTGCCTCCAACTCTTTTCCGCTATTGAACAACCCCTTCGCCATGGGTGGGAGGCGTTCACTGATCCGAAACCGCTTCTCTTACCACTTAGAAGTAGGGTATTCTCGACGACTGATTGCACGGTTTTGGGAACGCTAACTTCACGGAATCCCGGCTTTTTATGCCGTTTTCCGATCGACTACTTTCAGCTGATGGAACGAGAAGAAGCCATGCCCTACCAATGAATAGATTCGATTTGTTGCGAGTCGAGAACAGGAATTCGGCGGGTGTCTAGCCAGAGGTGGGATCACTGATGGAGGGGATAGTCAAGCAGAAAAGAATCTCGAACGTCACGAGGCAAGCCGGCAAGAAAGGTTGGTTCAGCGAGTGGGCCGACTTGGAACAGAAACGGTCGAGGAATTCAAATGGCCAGGTAGAAGGAATAGAATCAATTCATTCCCCCTCCCCTAATCCGTTCAATCGTCAGGTTGGTCGTTCGATCGCCATCCCTCTCCAATATCAGTCCCGGGCTTATAGTCGACAGAAGTCCCGGGTATACGAAACATTTATTGTTGGGTTGAAGGGACCGTCGAGAAGGAACAGAGATTGCGCATTCAATTGGTTGGGTCTGAGCCCTCCCTCCCTCACCACAGGCACAAATCTTCTTTGTTCGTTCGTATCCTTTTTCGGGTAGATTCATCCCAAAACTTCGTCTAGCTAGCAGCAAACAAGAACCGCGTATTTAGTAAACTTCTCACCAGCGAATTGACTCAACCACAAGATCTTTTTTAGATCAGCAACGAATGTCTTGTATCTGAAAGAATTCTCCCCATGAGACCTCTCTTCCTTTCCTTCCGGAAGTCAGTGCTATGCCAGCATATCCGGCCAAGGTTCACTCATGTACACCTACAGCTGGATCTGCCATAAAGGCTTGTGCCTATGAGAAATTATATCTTGCTTGATCTTTCGCTCCGCTCAGAAATCCATCATGAAGCGGTGATTGCTACAACAATATCTATATGGAACGGATCCGCCCGGGCGGACCCCATATAAAGACTTTGACTTTATTTTGGTTTGGTATATTCGGTCTGGAATTGGAGCCCATTGATGTTTAGCTATGGATAACAGCCAGCCCCTCCTCCCCCTTCTGCTGCTCCCGCGATTCCCAACCACCGAACGAGCTTACCCAACTCCTGATCAAAACTATTCGCAATTCTCTCTCTTTTCAATGACCTCAGTCGAGCTTCGTAGAATACTACACTACAATACATACAATAGAATAGTGAAGTGAGCTTTCTTTCTGTGCTCTCTCTCTTCTGTCTGTTCATGGGGTCGGGGATAAAGGCCTCAAATGAGAGGTTCTACCACGGGCGAATTCCGACCCTAACTGTACCCCCCCATATCTTCATTCTCCCTGGTTACATGCTCATGGGATTGGTTGAAAGAAAGAGTCTTACTCATCTACTTTCCCTGCGAAGTACTGATGTGAATGACACTATTTGAGGCAGTTTCAGGAGTGAAGCAGCTCGACTTAACAGGAGAGGAGTGAAGACAAAGATGTTCATTTTCGATCGACCTTTTGACGGGAATTCCTTCTTTTCTCTCTGAAGTGCCCTTGTGAACGAGGCAGAAGAAAAAGAGCGAAGTTCTTCTCTTAAGGTCAGAACGAAGAGAAAGGAACAGCGCCGTCGTGGCTACAACCTAGCTTGGGAATCTGTCTGAACCAGGGAAAGCAGAGTGAACAGCTTCACATCTTACTGACAAGGTGCGTGCCCAGCTCTCGTGAATCCCTCCCTACCTCAAATAACTAGTCAATGCGTAGAAATTGGACACATGCAGCCACCCCGCGAAGAATTGTCAAGTCATTTGAGCCTTTACCCATTCCAATATAAAGGATTAGTCAATCAAATAATAGATAGTAAATGGGTCGGTTTGAAAATAAATGAATTGCTAGTCTACGAATATTATTCTCGCCAAACTTAAACCTAACTAAAATAAATGAAAGATTCGGACAATTTCTTCCTTTTCGTCGAAGTAAATTAACTTAATAAGTAAGAAAAATGGGTGTTTGATCCGGTCCTTTTATTATAAAATAAGTAATATTTTCATTCCCTGTCTATTGTTCATAGTTACAGTATTTTCTTTATCTAGTATTTTATGTATTTTTTGTGTTACACCAATTAGGAATAGAGAACCTATTTTAACTAAAAGAAAGGTCTAACAGTCGGACTAGTGTTATAAATTTCCCATTGTTATTGTTGTTAGTCAAGTCATCAACGAAAACGGAAAGATCTGGGGCCTGTAGAGTTTCGGCCCTGGAATTCAAGGAGCAACGGACAATGGTCTGAAGTTACCCTGCTAAGCAACCGCACTGAACAATTCTGAAAATGAGATAACCAAGAGCGATTAAAGAGTAGTCTATCTAATTTCTTCCAGACTCTCCCATTGGACCGTACTCCAGTCCAGGTGTAAGTACCTCCCATTGTCGGAAGCTCCCGAAGGGCACAAGAGTTAACACAAGACCGAAAATCCTGCATCGAACCAGTATCCGGCAAGGAGCGACCTTGATATTCGGAGAGGTCCAAGATGGAGTTAAAATCACCTCCGACTATCCACGGCAAGTAAATTTGCTGGGCCAAAGTATTTAGCTCACCCCATAAAGCTTGCCTCTCCGACCTGGTAGATTTTGCATACACCGCTGTAACCAAAAATGATGTATCCAAGCCATCACAAGAAACTCTGAAATGCAACAGCTGCTCAGAAAAATTCAACATCATAGCTGACATCCAGAACGCCAGAAAACCCAAATTTTTTTGTAAAAAGCATAAGAAAAATAAGAAAAACCAAGCCTGTGCATAACATATTCTATCTTATTTTTTTACAGCATTGGCTCGAGGAGAACCAAAAAAGAAACGGAGTGCTGCCGTACTAGCTTCTTAAGGCGACGAATTGAAGCTAGATTTCAAAGATTGCTATACGATATTTTTTGAGTGAGGACACATCCAAGTCAATAGCTAGAGTTTTGCTGGGTGAAGAATTCTTTATCGTCCGGTTCACGACCCGGTACGCGTGGCTAAGCCAAAGCCTTTCAAGGGCGGTGGGTAATGTAATATTTATTGTCAATCAAAAGGAAAAGAAAGGGATAAAATAGTTGACATCGTACGGCTCTTCCACTGACATCAGGGTGTTTTTATGCTGGAGGCTATAACCCCTCTTCGGCTCCGGGTCATGAATTGTATCCAACTTTCTCCACTTCATTTTAAAGCCTAGAGGGGCTGTACGGATTAGGAAGAATTTCTTTCTTTTCTTTTATACCCGACTAAGCATTCCTTTATGTTTTTGTTGTACCGCCTAGCCCTGCCTATTGATGACTACTCAAGTCAGGACTAGCGTTCGCACATCTCTTTTGAAAGGCTAAGATGTTTGTACCAGTACCTTTTAACTCTTAGCTTAGGGACTTAGGAAAAAACATATTGGTTCTTCTAGGCGTACTACTGAAAACAGTAGCATAAGGGGTCCTCCCATAGTTGGGCTGCTTGCTAACGCGGACTGCTAAACCGAAGCTTAAAAGCTGTAGTAGAAAAGCCTTTCTCAATTCAACCGATTCTCGTTCTCGAAAAACCAATCGTCCAATGTTGTTAGCCAGTGTACATGAGAAGAGGCTAGAACATCACTTGATGAAAGGGTTGATCAAGAGACCGAAGCCAGTGAGTTTGCGTACTCGAGTGAGGGTACCTTGGTGAAGAGTACTTCGCTTTGTAAAAAGCATCTTCTATAGCAAAGTGTTGAGTCCACCGGCCTGGATGCAGCTCTTTTGCCTTATGCCTTAGGAAAGAGAGATGCTAGCTCTTCTTGTCTTCCAGTGGGTAAGCACTTCTCTTCTTGGCCTTGGGAGAGTTAGGTAACTTCTGGGTCCCCAATATGGCTGGCAGCTAGAAAGCTTATTAAGAAAGTGTGGCGTCGTCTAAGCCACTATGGTAGGCAAGAGTTTCAGGGAGGATCCCATGTGGGTATATAAAAGAATTGGATATAGTGCATTTTCGGATAAGTAAAGACTCATCGCGGGGTCGGTCACAACCAAGAAGAGAATAGTCGGAAAAAAGGATTTGTTGTTACCTTCCTCAAATCAAAAAAGTGGAGTTAAGAACGAGAAAAGCTGACAGACGAACTGGGAATCATAGAATTCGAAGTTGATAGGTTCCCTCTTCTCTCTGTAGCATTCCTTTTCTTCACCCTTTGATCTCATTCTTAGTCTTCAAGCTCAACTACTCTTCCCACCTCTCCTTACTCGATAAAAAGAAATGCTATAAAGCTCGGAGAAAGGGAAAGCTTATGCCTCTCACTTTATGCTTTTAGGAAGACGTCGCGGTTACACCTTCCTGCTGACCGGTCGGAGATTGTATTTATGAGAATAGATCACACGATCCCACGCACTCTCACTCTTTCCAACTGGAAGATGGGGGAGCTCAATGTGGACGAAGTAGATTCACTACCTCCAGAAACTTCACTATCTACCTACCTGCTGGTTGCCGGCTTGCTAAACTTTAGGTTGATTACCAGAGATTCCTTTCTCTGATTGAGCGCATCCCCCCGAATCAATGGTAGAGGCGGTAACATCGCTTGAAGTAACCTTTCAAAAAGAGATCCAGATAGGGGAAATAACACGACTTACGTACCTCAAAGCTGAGGTTCTAAAGCAGCTAACCAATCTGGGACTCTTTCTTTCAAAGTCTCAACCGCCTTTAGCTTTAAACCAGGGCTTTTTCGTACTACCAGGGTGGGAATGAGAAGCTGTTCCCCCGTCTGATAACTCTGCTTTTAATGATGGAAGGCTTGTGTTATTTTGAGGCAAGAAAGATATAGATTGGCGATCTTTCCTCAAGCCGTACGGCTCCCTCCGATGCCCAAAACAATTTGGCGGATCTTCAAGGGGCTAAGAAAATGGGAGTTACACTATGTTCTTCTAAAGCTACACCCTCCGAATGGAGGCTCAGGGGTAGTCATATATACTTTTTTTATGATCGTATGATAAGAATCTTTTTTGGGGTCCAAAAAGACGTACTTTTTCCTCTTCTCTCCTCTTTTCTTTCCGAATTCATGTACTTCCCGAACGACCTGCTGAACCACTAAGAAAAACGAATTCTATGATTAGCCGCTATTGCCCAAAGCCCTGTCAACCCAGACTTTGTGGGCAGGGAAGCAAAGCTAAGGAAAAGCTCTCTAGCTGATAGTTGAGCTCATTGAAACCACAGAAAATGAATCCGCTAATGAAGGCTACGATTTCGTTCTTCTGTCTAGGTTCCTTGTTGCAAGGCCGGGTTTAGGCGTTTTAGGGCCTTTGAAACTTAATGTAATGAGTGACCTAATGAGATGCCTTAAACTCGAGGGTTGGCTGGTCCGAAATAGAGTCAGGTAGGTGCAAAAGGGTGGGGAAGTATAAGGCTGGGGCTGGAGTCCCCTGTATCTCTTCATAAACGGGCACCCCTTCATAAACAGGTAGCCCTTGTGAAAGGTCACAAGAAGTGGTAGGAAAAAGAGCTAACGCGCCAGAAAAAAAGATGGGACTCGATAAAATAAGAAAATCACAACACCACGAGTTGAACTAGGAAGATTCTCTATCACCTATAGGTGGAATAGACTGATTTCATTTAGTGACTAGCTCTTGCACAAGCTAAAGTCTGAAAGAGGGGAAGATGAAGAATGACGCTATAGCTTATCACCTTTCCGAAGTAAATAGCTGTAATCCAACTCCTTTAGTCGACATCTGGTTCCCACCTTGACTGGTTAGCTAAGAACTTCCATCACAGCTGCAATACCAGACAATTCTCTGACCGAAACAAGAAAAAATTTCACTACACTAAATAGGAAGTTACATTTGTAGCAGTCCAAGAATTGCTCTATCCCCGAGGTCACTCTCAAGAGTACGACCGGAGGCCCATCTTCTTACTTAACGAGTTTATGTCGCATAATGGGCCCTTCTTCCAGAGAAAGGAAGATTTTCTTTTTAACAATGGAATCATGACAACGTCTAGTTCCGCTTCTTGCTCTTTTGCAAGAATGTCTTTAGTAGACGGTCCAACCAACGATTTGAATTAAAAATCCCGGGACAGCTATACTGATGTGTCAACGGTACTTCTATGATCTGATCTGATCGAGAATCATTCTCCAACCTGCTTTTAGTCAGGAAATATCTGAGTATAAGATGTTGAAGGAAATGGCTGTCAGGCAGAAGGCTAAGCATCCCTTGGCTTGGATTAGGAGGAGAAGGCAGAAATGGAATTAGCACCGGCACCGGATTTTTTCTTGGCATATTCTTTCCTAAAAAGTGCCTTTTGGAACACCTTATGTTGGGACGTCTGCACCTCTTTCTATTTTGAGACGACCACAGGTTCCACCAATCCTGCTCTATCCAGTTTGAGGTCGTCTGAACCTGATACCCTGCTCCAGATTCCACTCTGCTTCTACATCAAATCCTTCCTCCTCCTTAGTTCATAGAGTCCGACTTCCCAAACGAAGACTCCAGGTCACTGAAACGAACACAAGGCTTTAGCAAGCAACCCAATGTAGGACGACCCATCCGTTCTAGCTACTCCACACTGGCCTTAAAAGCGCCTACTTTTCTTTCTTCACAGAGATATAGAAAGTTTGATTGAATTGCGTATAGAAAGAGAGACATGCTTTGTTTTGTAAACAGGGGACATAGACCCTTCCTCGGGGACTTGCCCCCATTGATTAGCCCGACCCAATTCCAATTCAAGTTCTTTTTTTTTTGGGTAGAATGTCAATTTATATTGAATGAAGAAATATACACAGTTTCCAACAATAGTTGGAAGTATACAAAAAACCTAGCTGTAGTAGCTATATCAAAGACTATAGAGTGATAGAGTCATGTGGGTACAGGGAAAAGAGAACCCTGTACGTCCGTGACTTTATCCTCCTAATCACAAAAGCTGGCTCAGGCTGGAATCCCTTCAAAACTAGGTTCTTCCTGGCCTGCCAGATATGATATACAAAAGATGCCAAAGCTATCCTCCTAAAAACGCTCCTCCGTTGGCCGACCCTAACCTTCCGTCTGAACCAACGAGCAATGGCCGGCATAGAGGCGAGGTTTTGTGGCAGGGCACACCACGTCCTAATATCATCCCAGACAGTCCGTGAGAGATGGCAGTCAAAGAATAAGTGCTGAATAGACTCCACCGGCCCATGACAGAACGGGCAAGTAGTGTCAATGTCCAAGTAAGTGATACTATCCCTCGTGCGCAATCTTCCCCTCAAGGCTAACCATAAGCAGAAAGAGTATTTCGGAGGCGCACAAGATCTCCAAACCATTCTGAACCATGGCACAACCTCCTCCCGTCTCCTGAACAGATCATAAGCCAAGGCAGTGGAAAAAACACCATGATGCACACATGCCTCCAAAGTCTGCACCGGCTCGCCTCCGGACATCCGAAACAAATCACGGACAAGTAGAAGTTTCTTTCAGAAGGCAGACATATCCTTCTTCAAGGAAACCCCCCAAAAGGAGCACCCTCGTATGTAGAAACTGTGAATCCATCTCACCCACAAGGAATCCTTCTTGCTATGTATATCCCATACGAATCTGGCAAGAAGTGCCTTGTTCCATGTAGCCAAATCTCTCAAACCCAGTCCCCCTTCCTCCTTTGGCAGCGTAACTCCTTTCCATGAGACTAATGAGCTGGCCGAATCCCATAGAAATCTCCTGCACAAGGATATGATGACCGTGATGACAGTCTGCGGAATCGGGACTATGGACATCCAAAAGCAACTAACTCCTTGGAGAACCGATTTGATCAGCTCCAACCTCCCCGCATGTGACAGACTGCCAGAATATAATACTGTCTTTTATTCTCTTGATCAGAGGGCCAAAATGAGGAGTCTTCAACCCTTCCGCCGCCAACGGGATCCCTAGGTATCTCACAGGCAAGGTGCCCTCCTGGAAGCCCGAAATACGCAATATATCCTCCTTCTCTCGGCCCTGTACTCCTGCTAAGTATATTTGGGACTTTTGGGGGTTGACAAATAAGCCTGAAACCCCCCCAAAAGAATCTGCTCCAGGAAATCCCAAGATACCGAGTCAAATGCTTTTCTGATATCAACCTTCATCAGGCACCTTGGGGAGATTCTTTTTCTGCCATATTGTCTCAACAATTCCTGTGCCAGAAGGACATTCTCAGCCAAGCTCCCTCCCTGAATAAAAGCTGCCTGGGACTGTCCAACCACATCTCTCAATACCGCTGCCAACCTGCCTGCCATGATGGATGAGATAATTTTGTACACCACATTGCAACATGAGATGGGCCTATAATCCATAACCGAAGAGGAGTGCTCCGATTTTGGAATGAGTGCAATGATGGTGTGGTTCAATTGCTTCAAGAGTCGGCCACTGTGGAAGAACTCCCGAACCAGCTCACATAAGTCTTGCCCAATGATATTCCACGATTTTATAAAGAAGCAAGCCGTAAATCCATCCGGTCCCGGGCTCTTGTCATCCCCCATCTTGAAAAGAACCTGTTTTATCTCCTCCATCGTGGGCATCAACACGAGGGCATCTGTGTGGGAGGGGAGGAAACTCGGACCATCCTGTAAGACATTTAGGTCTATTCTCTCTACTGTACCCTCCGTGCCAAGTAATGACTGATAATAGTCTACAAAAGCCGCCTGCACCTCCACACTGGAATGAGTAATATGCCCATCTAGTCCTTCCACAGCTGCAATATGGTTCATCTTGGTTCTCCTCTTCACCAAAGAGTGGAAGAAACTGGAGTTCCTATCACTGTTGTTGAGATGACGGCATTTGGCTTTTTGGTAGCAAAATTGTCTGTGAGCTTCCCCCAGTGTCCAAGCCGCGGCTCTTGCTTCTTTCACGGTGGCCTGCAGTACACAATTTTGCATATCCAGCTCTAATTGCTCCTGGAGGGCCCGTAGGTGTTCTTCTGCTTGCTCCGCCCTTGCCTGGATGTGGCTAAAATTCTCCCTGTTGAGTGTCCTTAGGGGGAATTTCAGCCTTTTGAGTGCAAACTGCTTGGTGCCCTCAATATTTTCTGCCCATACTTGCTCCACAGTGGTGAGAAAATCCGGGTGAGTTGTCCACATATTTCAAAACGGAAATGGCCTCCTCCCGAATTTCCAACAAATCTGATACACTGGGTGAATGGTCGGACAGACATCCCGGCCGTGGGAACTCCGTGGCAATGTGGTAGCCAGCTTGTGTCCATCCATCATTGATCATTACCCTGTCCAGCTTCGACCAAACCACTCCATTGGTCCAGGTCCATCTACATCCCACTGAGTTATTCCAATTCAAGTTCTTATTCACTGGAAATGCTTCCTTTACTGGAGCTGGTAATGGAAATGCTGAAGTTTGAGCTTGTGTTTTCCTGTCTTCTCTTCTTCCTTTATCTCCGCTCTTCTAGCTCTCCTTCTCTTAAGGCTAGAGTCACTCTGTCAACAAAACAAGCCGTTAGTCAAGAGGTTAGTTACCGGGTTCAGGTTCAAGAAAGAGTGGATTTTGTGGGAATTGGGAATTTCTCATCCTGGAGGAAATGATTCAGAGGTCGGTAGTTTATGACTAACCTCATTTTCCCTCGAACTTGTTCAGACCTCTTGTTGACATAGAATGCTTCACATGCCCATTGTGAGTTTGAGACTGAAATGAGATCAGCTGCCAACAGATCTTGGCATTCAGCAATTGCCATGCTTTGTTGATCTGGATTCATCCCGGAATGACTGGCTTTGGTAGGATTGCAATCTTCGTTCTTTTTGAAAGGAAGCTTAATAAAAAATTCTTCATTCTGCCACAAAGGGGTTGAGCATTTCTGTAGAAACTCTTGATGAGAGTTTGCACATGATTGGATTATGATCATCTCCTTAAATTGATCCATGGGATCTGCTTCTTGCTGTAAGTAAAGCCTCGGGACATCACAGTACGGTCTGAATTGCTGCTTTCACTTAAGGCCATGGGGAAGAATCTGGAAATGCTTTAATTGGCTGTAGATATCAAAACCAATAAGCAAATCTTTGCCTGGAAGTTCCGTACCAATTAACTTGGTAGAAACTTTGCATTGTGGAAACAACTGTATAGTGATTGGTTGTTTCGTGATCCAATGAGTTTCAAAAAGAGTGTCTGCTGCTGAGTTGAACTTCTTTGTAAATGGAGTCCCAGCTTCCATGTGGATAAAGAGTCTCCGATTGCTTGGTTTAGATTTTTCCTTCCCCCGTCTTCCAATCCAATTTTTCAATGAGGAAGCCCTTTTTCAGCTTTGTCGGTTAATAGGTTCCCCCATTTCCAGCCCCGAGCATTTTCAATTTACCATTTATCAAAAAATCCCACTATTAGTTCATTCTTCACCCAATTTTATAAATGATCTAGCAACGATGGAATTTCTATTCTGTTTACTGAATCACATGAAATTTTACCCAACTCCATATCTGGAATAGAATGTATGAAATACGTATGAACAGAGAAACAAAAAGAGTAACCGATGCCATTAAATTCTGTTAGAGTTTGGCTAGAAGAGAGTAGCTCATGCCCGGCAAAGTCCGATCGTAGAATATCAAAGTCTCTTTCCCCGGAGTGGTTCAAGCTTATGTGACCAAGGAAAGAAAGAAAGAAAGATTCTTCACCAAGAAAGGTAGCGACTCCATTCTCGATTTCTATTGCGACAGAGGAAGGTATCATAATAGAGTCAAAATCACGATTAGAGTCAGTCCGGATAAAAGGAAGAAAAAAATCCGATGCTAGTCTTGGGATGCCTAAAGGCCCTTTGCTGAATCAGGAATAGCCGACTCCAGTGCTTTTACCAGCTCAAAGGCGATGACTAGTAGATTCGGGGGTACCTAGAAAGCGAACAAATGTTCCCATGGTCATGATTGTTGACTAAACTGCCCTTTCTCTGATTACCCTTGCCGACTCTGAACTAACTCATGCTTGAATGTGAACAACCGAAAGCACGGAAAGCAGCATTCTACTGATTGGATTACCTTCTTCCCATCCAACTATTATAGTAGGAATTCTCTCTCTGAGTTACGGCTTCGATAGTTCGGTAAGCCTCGTAATCTTTCTACGAAACATTAGCCCTGTCTCTATCCTTGGGCTAAGGGGCCATAGACTGGACTGAGTGCGGTGAGTTAGCTTAGGATGATGAAACCGTACCTGATGACTTTCGTACGTTCTTCTTTTCTGTTAGCACGCATCCAGTGACCGATGAATCTGTTGTCGGAATAAGCGCAGTTGGAAACGAGGGCGAGACTTCCGGATGAGACTTTGGTGAATGAGCAGCACTCAACTCACCACCGAACGCTCTTTGCATGTCCCACCATAAAAAGGAAAGAAATGGGGTTCATGTATTACGGTCTTCAGCTTCTCAAGGCGTCGACTGAGTAATAACCATGGTGCGGTCTCGCAAACTTTTGAATCAATCATCAGGTTTCAGATGGAAGATATGGACCAGCTCAAATCTGACGTAACGGAGAAGGCCCATGTAGCATTGCAATTCTCTGAAATCATGGATTTGGTAATCAATGAGCAGTTTGCGCAAGAGAACTTATCAGCTGCGGGTTTGATGGTTGAATGTGACCACGAATGGATATAGTTGAATCAACTGTGATTCCTCTTCTTTCTCTTTTTATTTCACGAATCCGAATTGATAGAAGAAGCTGCTAGTACCAGCAATTCTTCAATGTTTGTATTAGTTAGAATGCAAGTATCCGCAGTTTCAATCTACGAATGTCAGTGAAATGCCATAAGGGTAAATACCAGTCTTAGCAGTTTGAAATGCTTAACATCAGCTAGTTGCTCTAGTGCCAATATAAGAAGTTCTTCAATGAGCTTTAGCTCGAATACCAACATCAGCTCTCTTGCAGACCCTGCTTGCAAATAGAGAGAAAGACTTATTAGTTAGAGCTAGCAGCAGAGGCGCGAGCAGCATCCATCAGTGGCAGAGCCAGATGCAGTAATTCCTATGGTTTACCCTGAACAAGTAGTTTCAGCAACAGTAGACCCAGCAACCGCTCCAGTTCTGCCAGTTCCAATTGGCGTATACAGGTTATTATTCTCTTTCGCAAATGACTAAAGCACTGGAAGCAGAGGTTTCGAAACTAGAGGAACCCAAAACTTAGATGAGAGGGGAAAGACTCTTTTTAGTTCTTTTCTAAAAAGAAGAAGTGCTTGAAACATAGCTAACCCTTATTAAGGCAAGAGTGCTTGAAGAGAAAGCTACCCAAAGGAGAAGCAGTATACGCAAGGTCTAAGCCTTACATAGTTGTCTTTGTCTCCTTGGCACCCTCACACTGGCATACAGGAGCAGATAAGGTGAGCTCCGAGGGTTAGGATCAAAGGCTGGTCGAGGCTTGTAGCTTGATTCTTTACTCATTACATACTGGGAACCAACAAAACCAGCTTTTGTTTCCACATCTCCTGATTCTCCTCCATTACATGAGACCGGGTAGCTTTTGGGCTTCAAGATTTTGGTTGACCGATGGCAATAAGTTTAGAAGTTTAGAAAGTTTATTAACCTTGCTACAACAAGGATGAGTGAGATGTTTCCCTAGGTAAAACAATGCATTATCAAACTGCAAAAAGAAGTTCCAACGTGCTGTCTTTTTTTAGTTTTGCGAGGAGAAAGAACCGATAATGGTGATATGTTCGAAGAAATGTTTGCCAAGTGACGCATATTTACAGCATGACAACCGTTGGCACAACTTGGAACCAACTAATCTTTCTATAATGAAACGGAAAAGGAACAGCAGGAAGAAGTTTTTTTATCATATACATCTAAGAAACTGGTTCCAATCACTGTAGAGTCTACCAAAACCACCTACTCAGCATTGAGTCGTCAGCCATATCAGATACCAAAACTGCAGCTCAGAATTCATAAATCTTCCAATCACCAACAAGCGATCTTAAGCAAAATGCACTTTAGGCCAAATCTAAAAGAATAAGACCAAATCTGTAATCAAACATAACAAGCTATTGTAACCCTGAATTGGTTCTCTCAAGGGCAAATATTGGTTCAAATCCAATTCGTGAGCACATGTGCCATGAAGCAAGTCTAAGGCACTTACGTAAATCTGAACAAGACTATCTGCCTTGTCATCCTTCCTCAACAATCAAAGAAGCATTTTCACTGTAGCGGTACGCTTTTCATTCCCTTTATTATCTTCTTTCTCTAGCTAAAGAGATCCGAATAGATCACCACAGGAAGCGAAAGAACCTGACTTCCCTATTTAGCGAAAAAGACCTTTTGGAGCGAACTCTATTTATACCTTTTTCTTTCCAGGCCGACCCGCCTCTTTCGTTCTGCATCCTAACTGGAGGAAGCGGTCCGCCCGTGTTTCTATTCTAGCAAGCAAGTGGCCAACAATAAAGAAACCATATATAGGAAGACGATTACCTTAGCCGACAAGGGGGTTTAACGACCGGACTCAAACTCTCAGTATAATCAACTTAAGGTCGTTGATGAAAGCCTTTGGTGACAAGAAATACGACATTGCCCGCACAATGGTCTCTCCCAGAATTGACCCTTGCAGTGATTGGGGAAGAGCAGGTGCTAGATCTCTCTTATCTAAGCAACCTCCTTTCCGATCTTTTATTGCATGGTTCGCAGAGTTGGGGAGGAAGCTGTTAAGCTTCTAACTCACATTTCCAGCTCGGGAATTTCACATAGCATCTTAGTCAAAACAGTAGTGGCCTTCCCTCTAGCTTGTCCAGATGGATAGAAGATTGCTTGAATCACTCGCGTATACGCATATATAAGTCAATCTTATGTGCGTGTCGGTTTTCCGAGATCTCTTTATTGAGGGCGAAAGCATGATGCTTCGGGGAAGAGGAAATGAAGAGCTAGCTCGGACTTATATATAGCACCAAAAGCACCTAAGGTAGTTAGTGTAGGTCAATGAGAGAGAAAGAAAAAACCAAACTAAACACGGTTCGCAGGAGGAGTAGAGTGATTAGCGGGAATTGGAGATTGTTCGTTCGCGTCAGTCCTGGCTGTCCCTACCGTTGATTCAGTACGTTCCTGTCCCCTGGGGAAGTTTTCGAAATCTTCCTCACCTCTAATGGTTGGTATTGAGCAGCCAGGTGGGGCCGGGGTGAGTTAATGGCGAGTTCCATGAGCTGAGTTGACTTGGGGATAATCACCTTTTTGCTCATTACTTCCCCTGACTTGGTGCTGGCCGAAAGCCTAGTCTCCGTATATCCCATGGCTTCTCCAGTTTGCATGAACTATCCTTACTCTGATTCGATGATGGGCTTTTCGTCGATGTACCCCCTCCCCTGAGTTACTAGGCGAGACTCGAGGTGATGCCAAGGTACGGGATAGGATGGTCTTTCTTCTAGCCAGTGGGACTTTTCGCTCCTCTCCTTAACGTCTAGCTCAATTACATCGATCCTTTCTTCAGCTGGTGCGCAGGAGTGCACTTTAGTTTTCCCCTTACTATACAAGGGGGTGAATAGAGATCTCCCGCCAGCAGTATTCTCTTCCTATCACTGAACTTCGTTCGAGAAAGATGATCTCACCTGGCCGGGCGAAGGGATGGGCGGTCCGGGAACCACAAGGGGAGAGGGCTCGTAGCCCCCCCTCTCCCTCTTCCCCACGCCTATTTGTTCCCCCAGCCCCGGAGAGATGCACAACTCTTTTTTTAATGAATAGATAGAGCCATGATACATTCCGGAATATTGTAAAGGTAAATAGACTCTTTTCGATGTCTGCCTGAGGACCTATGTGAATGTTTTGGAATGGGGATGTTCGCCTTTTGTAACAAGTAGACCCACGATACGGACTAATAGATGTTCCTTCTCTTACCCGTAAGTAAGATCTATTCATAGTGGGTCAGTCCCCCGCAGCACGGCTTCTCGCTTTTCATGAACCCCTCTGCTTATGTGAGTTTGACCTGCCTTTGACTCTGCTTGCTTCTGACTCCCTATGAGCTGCCTTTATCGGGGGGTCGGCGGGACATGGGAGCCTCGGCTCATGCATTGGTTTACCGAAAGAATCTCCGCTCTTCCACTTCCTTCTATTCAAGATTCTTTATCTGGAACTGGTTATTTCCTTTTATGCGGTTCGGGAGGGCTTGGTTTCCTGGGACTGGCTATTCCTGGAAAAAGTGAAGTCAATCAGAAACCTCGGAGTTGCAAGCAGCATAAATAAGAAAAGAAGGGGTTGCTGGTTTGGGCGTGATGGCTCTCGGCTTTCGTGACATTTCTTTATGGTATCCTGGATTTTATAGTAGTGATTGATTGACTGAGCCAAGACTGCATCTGTTAGTCGATTTCCCGAGAAAATATCAAATAAGACATCGGCGAATCGTTAAATTCAAGTTTCTTTATTGTAAAAGGAAAAGAATCCCGGCTTTTTGCTCTTTGAATATGACTCTCACTGGGCAATCAGAAATTCCTCACTTCATGCAGTCTACAGGCTTCCAAGTCTTACTAGTTCAACTGTCTGCCACATGCTTGTGTACTTTATTAGTGTGATCTGGCAACTGAAATACATGGGCTATGGCTATCTTCTATTAGAAGCTATGCCCTTTAGAGTTTTTCTTCTATTAAAGGATAATAAGGTGCGCTCTTCCTGGATTGCTATTGCAGCTTGGCTTCCCTGTCTGTTATTAACCCAATGTCTTTCCTTCTCGCTTTATAATCTCTTTCCAGCCATTCCGAATCTCTACCTTTTTGGGTAGTGCCCCTATAGTTAGGGTATCCAGCTGCTAGTCTCTTTTCCTAGGGCAGGGCATCTAATTCCATTTCTTCTGCTTTGGAGCGAGTTCAAACAAGGGATAAGGCTAGTCTCTTAGTTATCCTTCCATAGAAGTGAGTTTTAAAGTCATCAGTATCTCCTAAGCCAGCCTAGTATATCTTTAAGCCCGCTAGGTAAGGGCTAGTTCAAAAGCGGATTCTAGAGCAGGTGAGTTTTAAAAAGGTTCAGCCCCCTTTCTTTTCTTCGCTTGCTTTGCCTTCGATTGAAGAAAAGAATGCGCTCGAGCCGGGCCAGCCAAACCAGTTATTAAGGGTTGTATTCCCCAGAAACTTCTAGTTATTCTCCAGTATTAAAGGTTCTAGTGACATTGCTGCTATTGCTGGAAGTCCAGTTTCATTTTGGCTGGGAGTTCTCTGTCAGCTAGTGGGAGTCCTGCTATTCTCATTGTAGGCGTAGTTGCTTCTTTCATCCAGCCCAGCACGCCATATAATCCCTTTTCCATGCCCGTGCTTTGACCTCTTTCTACGCCTAAGTTAATGTCGATCCAAAGAAGCCATTTAGATCTGAGTTAAGGAAGGAAGTGAATTTAAGCAAGAGAGCGATAGGATAGATATAAAGCTTAGACCAATAGGCATCTTAGGAAAGCCGGTATCTTTTTAGGAAAACAAGTATATTAGTATACTACCTCTTGGAGTTTCAGTTGCTATCCATTCTGTTTGAGTGCCATATAGCTTTTCCTATTCAGTTCTAGAACTAGTGGTTACAGCGAATGAGCAAGATTGTGTATATCCAAGGTAAAGGGCAAGAGACTCTGTCAATTCATCCAATGAGCAAGCTAGATTCTTTTTTTTTTTAGTAGGTCATTTTTTCTCTTTAAGTAGGATATATTATATAGGTTCCATCCCTAGTTGAAATTGGACTTTCTTCTGCCTGCGCGCCTCCGGTGGAAGTGTTTTTTCAGTCCCTGTCTATTTCCTTGTTTCAAGGCTTGTTGTATCTTTTTCTTGCGAGTGCGATAAAGCCATCTTATTTTTAGCCAGTTCCATTCAAGAAAGTTTAAGCATATGGACTTTCTCTTTCGAGTCCATATGAGCGGTCGTAAACCCATCAGATAGTAACTTTCCTGTACTTTGAATAACTCTAGCTATTCTGGATGCGAGTTTTCTTTCTTACATCGCCTTCTTCCTGCTAGCCAGTTTTAGTTCTCTTTGCTGTCGTGCCGGGATTCTTTTCAATCTATAAGGCAAGGTAAATCCAGAACAGAAGGCTAGTGGGGATCTTGGGCTAGCAAGCAAGTTAAGTTATATGGTTCCTGGTACAAGGAAGTAGGCTAGTTTTACAGCCTTATCTTGAGTTAATCCAATGAGTAAGCAGGACAGTTAAGTTAGAAATCCTTTAAGTCCCTCTTGAATTTAAGTAAACTCCGTCCCTCAAAAGTAAACAAGTTTTCAAGGGTAGGGGTAGCGTTTACTAGCCAGCAAGTAAGATAACAAAGCTCTTTTTTTCAAGCCTGGAGCTTTAGAAAAAATTCCATGGAAGAGCTAACATAGATAGATAACCCACACTTGTACTCTCACACCGTGGCGTGGTAGGATAGATTTCTTCCTTTTGAAGGTCTGTTAC